ATTCTTTAGTTAATTTGATTCTTTAATTAAATTTTTAAGAAATTTTAAAAATAGAAGTATATTAAGTTAAGTATATATATAATAGAAAGAAGTATATAACTAATATCTGTTTAATATTAAATCTTAAAGCATTCATAATTTCTTTCTTATTCTATTTCTTTCTTACTCTTTTTTCTAAATAGAATAAAAATATATTCTATATAATATATAGAAATGGAAATAATAGATAAATATCAATATATTTATATCTATATTGATATTGCGTCCAATAGGATTTGAACCTATACCAAAGGTTTAGAAGACCTATGTCCTATCCATTAGACAATGGACGCTTTTCGCTTTTTTTGACTTCCCAATTGTTAAAAAAAAGAATGTGCGAAATCTTTTTAGCAATTGTGTATTGAATTCATTTCAATACACAATTGCTATTAGACAATTCTAATAGAGAAAATTGTCTCTAATAACAAAAAGGGGGGCAATTTATAATTTAGAGCGGGTAGCGGGAATCGAACCCGCATCGTTAGCTTGGAAGGCTAAGGGTTTTAGTCGACGTCGATGGATCAGTTTTATATTTTTAACGTCTCTAATTCAAAACCGAACATGAAACTTTGGTTTCATTCGGCTCCTTTATGGTGGATGGAGAAATTCCCAAATAAAATAAGATGGGAACGAAATCAAAATTCGACCCAGAACATCTATGTTAGCTTTTTTCCGCCCGGATGCTTTCACAGAAAATTTTGCTTTATAGATGATCCTTCTAGAAGATAGAAAAGGAGAACTCGAACAATCTTTCTAGTTACTTCGTTCTTTATTTCTATTTAACGGAATCCTTAGGAAAAGTCTTTTGTTTCCACCGAGCTAAAACAATATAATATGTCGATGTCTTTAGTAAACCAAAGTTCTCGTTTAATAGCTATTTTGCTTCAATTTTTTCTATACCAAACAAAAAATAGAACTGAAGATTTAGTTACGATTAGAAAGAAACTTTTTTGGCTTTATCCATGGATCCTCTTGTTATACTTATTGAATTGTAAATAGTCATCCAATTCAAAAATTATGTTTCGGAATTTCATAATCCAAATTGACATTTGATTAGAGTCTTTGGATACAAATTACGAGAATCTATAATCTTCCTTGAATCTTTCATTGAAAGGTAAAGGACTAAATCCTTTTAAGAAATAAAGTTTTTGATCGGAAGATTAATCAAACCGAGAGACCCTTTAACTATTAAAGGGGTTAAAGGAACGAATCACACTTTTACCACTAAACTATACCCGCTACAATGCAATTATTGCATATAAATTGACCTTTTGTCGAACAAAGTAATCGGGAGAAAAAAAAAAAAATTCGAAAATTCTAGCGTAGACTTAATAAAATTAGTCAAAGCGGGGATTCTTTTTTTTTTATTTCAGATCTTTTTTGTCTAACAATCCGTCGGATGGGTCTTTTTCACTTTAACAAAAAAAGGCCCGGCTGGGGACTGACCAGGCCAGGCTATTAAAATAAAAAAGATCTTTAATTTATGTTTGGACGAGACAAAATCAAAAAAGGATTCTCTATTTCTATTTTTGTGATTTGATTTATTTCTCTTTCGAGCCTTTTCTTTATCTAATCTTTATCTACATTTTTTATGTAAATAGAATTACTGAGAAAGTTCTATAAAATAAAGTTATATAATAGTAATATATATATATATTATTTATATAAAAATATATGATAAATATACATATATAATAAAAAAGAAATTATATATATATATACTATAATATAGAAAATGAAAATATATATATAATATTAAAGTAATATAAAGAAGAATCTATACAAAAAAAAGTAACGTTTTTTAAGAATCAAGTGGAGAAGGTTTTTTTCAAGCCCTTTTTTGTCTAATGGAACCTAATTAAGTATCCTTTTTCGATTAGGAGAGATGGCTGAGTGGACTAAAGCGTTGGATTGCTAATCCATTGTACGAGTTAATCGTACCGAGGGTTCGAATCCCTCTCTTTCCCTTTCTCTTTTTGATGATGTGTAATAGATAAAATCCTAATCAAATTCGCGCATTTCCACTAATTAATAATAAAAAACCTTTCTTTTTTATTCTTCACGTCCCGGATTACGTCCTGGATCATTAGATAGGAATCCAAATATGAAGAGAGAAACAAAGAATATAACTACAGTGTATACAAAAAGTTTGAGAGTAAGCATTACACAATCTCCAAGATCTTACTTTTTTTTTTCAAAAAAAAAAAAAAAGAGAATAGATTCTCTATTTTTATACTAAATATCTAGATATTTTTTTTGTGAACTCGGATCTAATTAGGTTCTTTCATTTAGGGAAAAGAGGATAAAACTGAGGAAATAGAATGATCCAGATTTAATATGGCTACCAAAAAAATTCAATCCAATGTTTGAATTGAAAGTTCGTTCCTACGTCAAGATTTTTTGATCTTTTGAATTGTTGGAAGAATCAAAATCGTGAATTTTTCTAAGACAGTATTAAGAATTTCATCGAAAACTTACAGCTGCTTGCCAAACAAAGGCTAAGAGAAGAAAGAAAAGAGGTATTACGGGCATAACATCTACGATTGGATTCAAAAAGGCGTAGGCCTCCGGCAATTTGGCGACTAAAAAAGTGCTTGAAAAAAGGGCAGAATTTAAACAAATACAGATCAAATTAAATATATTAAGCATAACAAAAATTGGTGTTCTTGTGGATAATTTTATTTTGATTGAGAGTTATTAATATATTTTTTATATAAGGAAAAAAATAAAGAAAGATAGTCTAAAAAGACTTTGTTGAACTTACTCAATCAAAAATCCTTTAATTCTCTTATGAGAATTAAAGAAATAATATTTTCATACAATATCTTAATTGAATTCTATGTAATGATCAATAAAGTAAGTTTTATTTGCTATCTACACGTGTCAAAACTATAGCACCAATGTAATTGATATTTAATTTTGGCTGAAATTCAATTGACGAACAACCAAAAGCAATATTACTCTTTTAGTAGTCTTGAATAAAAATCGAAATGGGGCGTAGCCAAGCGGTAAGGCAACGGGTTTTGGTCCCGCTATTCGGAGGTTCGAATCCTTCCGTCCCAGAGTCCAGTCATTACGGAATCAATCTTCTATTACCTTTGTACACCATCTTTTTCGTTCTGTTTAAAAATCCAATAGTTTTTTAGTTTTAGAATAAAATCTTGAAATGAAAAGAAGAATCAACTTATTTTTCATCATTTTAACCGAATTCACAAAAAATCTATTTACTTTTTTTATTTGTGTGTGATGTAGGTAAGTAAGGTAGAACCATAGATTCTAAGAGTTTTAATAAAAAAAGATATATATATTTATATATATAAATATGGATTTCTATTCAAATTTCGATTTGACATATATACCAATCTAATATGGGATTCATTTGAATTCTGACTGAACCTTTTACGCGTAGATTCACTATTCCATTCATAGAGAAAGAAAAAGTATAGATTACGATATACTGACTGAACTATGACTATTCATGATTCCATAATTGAATCAATTACACAAACTAGAGGAATGTTATGGTAAAACTTCGTTTAAAACGATGTGGTAGAAAGCAACGTGCGACTTGAATTGAAGGACATGATCTGCTGTGGATTTTTTGATCCGCCACCTTTTATATTAGGAATATAGGTGCTCTTGGCTCGACATTTTGTGTTCTATTTTACTAGAGTTCTACCCTTTTTTTTTTTAATATAAAAAAGAGTACAGGATGGAGCTCGAGGAGAATAGAAAGTTTTTATTCCTTTCGCAGGAGTAAGGATCTAGGGTTAGTGCGAATCAATAAGTTGGAACAACTTCGTAAGTCTTTTTATTTTGATATTAAAAAAAAAGCCCTTTCAAGTAATTTTACAATGGCAAGGGGAAATTTTCTTAAAATTGTAAAATTCTTTGAATCAAAAGTCTATCATGCGTGAATCAAGCGTTTGTATGATTCTTTGATAGAAAAAAAAAGAAATCATAAACAAAATAAGGGGCTTGTTGCTGCCCTTTTTTAATAAAACGATTTAAGATCACCGAAGTCATGTCTAAACCCAAAGATTCAAAGTAAAGAATCCTGAAACAAGGAAATCCAGTTTTCAATTGTTTGAACAATTAGATTAGAATTAAGAATCAAAATTGATTCGAAAAAATGAGATAAACAAAAAAAGGGTTAAAGACTGCTCAATAAAAAGAGTACTTAAGGATTCTCTGTTGAGATATTTGAGAGTTATTTAACTTGAGTTACGAGAGTACGAATGTTACGAACGCTTTTTCTGAAAAAAAAATATATTTAGGGTTTCAATACTGGCTAATTAATTTCATGTTTTTATTAATCTATTTAATCTTTGAATTTTATACAGAGAGTTAACTTCTACTCATTCCATTTTTTTCTCGAGCCGTACGAGGCCAAAGCCTCTTATACGTTTCTAGGGGGGGGGTATTATTCATATACATCTATCCCAATGAGCCGTTTATCGAATCGTTGCAATTGATGTTCGATCCCGAAGAGAAGGAAGAGATCTTCGGAAGGTGGGTTTTTATGATCCGATAACCAATCAAACTTATTTAAATCTTCCTGCTATTCTCGATTTCCTTAAAAAGGGCGCTCAACCAACAAGAACTGTTCATGATATTTCAAAGAAGGCGGGGATTTTTACGGAATTAAGTCTTAATAAAACGAAATTGAATTAATGAAATATAAAAAAGAGGATGTGAAAGACTCATATATAGCTTGGTATCAAATTTTATCTACTCTTTTCTTTCCTCCTCTTTCGTTTCCATCATATTTATTTTGATTTTTTAGAATTTCGATTTATTATTAGTATTCTTCCTAAGGTACGAAAACTCAAAAATACCCTGCTAACAACTACCATTTTTTATAATCATAAACAAATTTATGAAAAAACTTTTTGATCTTATAGAAATTCTAATTTTTGTATAAATACAAAATTTTATTGTATAGAAAATAATATTGTATATTAATATATATATTAATTCTGAATCAAATTAATATATATATATATATATATTATTATATGAATAATTTATTCATTATTCATAAAAAATGAAAGGCCATAAAAAACGGGTTTAAAAAAGGATAAAAAGGTTTGAGATTACCTTACTCGGCTTAGTTTTCATTCATTGTATGAACTAACAAACCACGGGGTTAAACTTTTTTATTTCTTTTTTTTCTTTTTTTCGCTATATTCAATCATATTGACAACAGTGCATCGACCAAATATAATTCTCTCATAGAGAAATAGATCTATTTATCCCTGACGCACACATGACTGGATTTTGCTTTTTTTTTCTTTATTCTGGTTGTATCTACATATTTGCAGTACTTTCTTTTTTTTGGGGGGGGTTGCTAACTCAACGGTAGAGTACTCGGCTTTTAAGTGCGACTAGCATCTTTTACACATTTGTATGAAGAAAAGGATTCGTCCAGATCTGCGGTAGAGTTTGTAAGACCACGACTGATCCTGAAAGGAATGAATGGAAAAAATAGCATGTCGTATCAAGGGAGAATTCAGATAACATTTTTTTTGCTTTTCTGATCGGTACAACCTTGTTTTCGGTGTCGAAAAAAAAAAAAAAAGAATTCAAATTTGGGTCGAGTGAATAAATATAAATGGATGGATAAAAAACCAGTTTTTCCTGATTCCAGGAAAAAAAAAGAAACGAGCTTCCATTCGTAATTTGAAAAATTACCCGATCTAATTAAATGTTAAAAATAGATTAGTGCCTAATACGGGTATGGGAAGGAATTTTTTTCTTGCGTGTTATTATCAATTTTTTCATGAGTCCTAATTATTTTTTCCCTAGTCCGTTTGGGTTAGGTTGGAGATGGATGTGTAAAAGAAGCAGTATATTGATAAAATATATATATTTCCAAAATCAAAAGAGCGATTAGGTTAAAAAAATAAAGGATTTCTAATCATATTGTTTTGTTATTCTATAAATATAACGAACAGAAACCTATTAAAGATAGAGAATCCGGTTAGCAGTCTACCTGTTTATGAGGTATCTATTGCTTTCGTAATCTAATACCTTATTTTGACTGTATCGCACTATGTGTCATTTCAGAACTCAAGAAAATAAAGGCTTTACTTTTAGTTCAAATCGAATTTCAATCCAAATGGAGAAATTTCAAGGATATTTAGAGTTCAATGGGGCTCGGCAACAGAGTTTTCTATATCCACTTTTTTTTCGGGAGTATATTTATGTACTTGCTTATGATCATGGTTTAAATAGATTAAATAGAAATCGCTCTATTTTCTTGGAAAATCCGGATTATGACAAAAAATATAGTTCACTAATTGTGAAACGCTTAATTTTGCGAATGTACGAACAGAATCCTTTGATTATTCTCACAAAGGATTTGAACAAAATGGGGCATACCAATCTTTTCTATTATCAAATGATATCTGTTTTATTTGCAGTGATTGGAGAAATTCCATTTTCCCTAAGATTGGGATCCTCTTTCGAAGGAAAACCATTAAAAAAATCTGATAATTTACAATCAATTCATTCAATATTTCCCTTTTTAGAAGACAAATTCTCACATTTTCATTATGTGTTAGATGTACTAATACCTTACCCCATCCATCTAGAAATCTTGGTTCAAACCCTACGTTACCGGGTAAAAGATGCCTCTTCTTTGCATTTTTTTCGGTTCTGTCTATACGAGTATTCCAATTGGAAGAATTTTGATATAAAAAAAAAATCAATTTTGAATCCAAGATTTTTATTGTTCTTATATAATTCTCATGTATGTGAATACGAATCCATCTTTTTTTTTCTACGCAAGCAGTCTTCTCATTTACGATCGACATCTTATGAAGTCTTTTTTGAGCGAATTTTATTCTATGGAAAAATCCAACATTTTTTAAGAGTCTTTGTTAATAATTTTCCGGCGATCTTAGGGTTACTCAAGGATCCTTTCCTACATTATGTTAGATATCACGGAAAATTCATTCTGGCAACAAAGGATACGCCGCTTCTGATGAATAAATGGAAATATTATTTTGTTAATTTATGGCAATGTTATTTTTCCGTATGGTTTCAATCGCAAAAGGTAAATATAAATCAATTATCTAAAGATAATTTAGAGTTTCTGGGTTATCTGTCAAGTTTGCGATTAAATCCTTTAGTGGTACGTAGTCAAATGCTAGAAAACGCATTTCTAATAGATAATGTTAGAATCAAATTGGATAGCAAAATTCCAATTTCTTCTATTATTGGCTCGTTGGCTAAAGATAAATTTTGTAATGTATTAGGGCATCCCATTAGTAAAGCGACCTGGACGGATTCATCAGATTCTGATATTCTCAATCGATTTGTGCGTATATGCAGAAATATTTCTCATTATTACAGCGGATCTTCAAAAAAAAAGAATTTGTATCGAATAAAATATATACTTCGTCTTTGTTGTGTTAAAACTTTGGCTCGTAAACACAAAAGTACTGTACGCGCTTT